TACTTTTAGAACTATAAAAAATCTTTCTAAATGTAATGACTAGAAGTGCTACTGATAATAATGATCCACAAAGAAGAGCCGCATAGCTCAATATCATCATACTTACGTGCATTATTAACCACTCCGATTGTAGAGCGGGTATTAATATTGTGGGTTTATGTATTTCATTTAAAAGACCCGACGTAGCAAAGCCTTGGGTAAAAATAGTACTTGAGGCAGTTATTGTGGTTAAATAATTTTTTCGTTTTTTTAAATAGGGCACTATATGAATAAGGGAGAAACTCCATGAAAGAAAAATTAATGATTCATATAAATCACTTAGTGGGAAATGGCCCGAATAAATCCAACGAGTGATTAATAATCCTGTTAGACATAAAAAAGTAGCTAGCATCCCCTTTTCTGACGAATCATATGGTTTTATGATTTCATTGCCCAATAAGGTTATCAAATGAATTGTAATCACAATTGAAACAATAGAAAAGGAAATATGAGTTAATATATGCTCTAAAGTTGAAAATATCATAAAAAAGAAAAAAGGTGGGGATCCCCCATATTCATATTAATTATTGGGAATTTCATTTATTTTTATTATAGGATCTATTGGATCTCGTTTAGAAGATGGCATGCCGCCACTCGGACTCGAACCGAGATGCTCTAGCACTGCTTCCTAAGAGCAGCGTGTCTACCGATTTCACCATAGCGGCTTGCTCGAATTCATAATAGCCTATTTATATTCAATAGTCGAGATTGAACAAGTCAATTCAATCAAATATGTTTTTTTAGTAAAAATTAAATTGATAAAAAAAATGAGTTCAAAAGTCAATTTGAAGATTTGAAGATTCATTAGTTTCATTTATTTTCCTTTAAGTGTCCATTTATCTTAGGGCTTTTTACGTAGTTTATGCGATTCTAAAATCGAACTCTTGCAGCTATAGAAACCTCTCGCTAGAATAAAAAAACTTTTTTCATTTTTTACGCTTATTGTCATGTCATTATTTCTGGTTTATCTGATTTCATAATCATAAATTTGAAACAAAAAAGAAATTTTCTCAATGAATCTAAAACTATTTTGTATTTGGAGTACTGCAAATTGACACTTGTACATAATATAATAATATCTCAACAATCAAGTTCTTTTATTGATTCTTTTATTGATGATCTGAAAATTGGAGATATATGGTAAATCCATTACATATGGTAAATGCAATAAATTAAGAAGTTAGTTTTTAACATGGAATCCATTAGTTTCAACAATCTGCCCTTCCCGAAAAAGATAAAAAATTTTATTTATTGGAATTGTAAAGGTCGATGGGGAAAAAAAGACTCCCCACCACCAAAATATGAGTGAAAACATACAAAAAAAAATAAAAAATTGTATTTATTTTTTTATTTAGATTTTTAGATTTAGAATTCAGAAAATAGAAGAATTATTCTTTTAGACATAACATTAAGATTCTATTTCATATTAATATGAACTTTGATTTTATATTAACAAATTACTGATCCAATTTTTTGAATCAAATGCATTTCGATTATTCCAATATTTTAGGACTTATTTGTTTGTCGTACAAAAAAACTTTTTGAATTCCCGGTAGAAAGAGATTTCCCTAATGACAAAGCTTTTAACGACGCCCAATATCCTTTCATTTTCCAAATATTTTTACGAATACGCTTTTTTGATATCGAAGTACGTTTTTTTGGAACTGCCATTTAAAAATGAAGAAGTTACTCATTGTTATAGTTGGATGTGAAAGACATCTATTGTTCTATTATTATTCTTATTCATTATCTATTTTTTCTCTAAATAATATAATATTCTCTTCATAAAAAAGAAATTTAGATATGTCGAAGATCCATGAAAACTGGATCAAAAATGACTCTAAATAACAAAATATTCCGTAAAACCAAAAATTTTTGGTTTGGAACTATTAGTTCGCGTTGTTTATCTCTCAAAGTTATATCTTTAGAATCTGCATGTCATAGAAATCAAATCAAACTTAATAAAATAAAAAAAGAATCTAAAAGACCTTTATTTTCGGCATTCTATACTTGATTTACATGTAATAAAATACCAGGATTGTACTTTTGACTAATAAATTGATAGTCAAACTAGAAAAAAATACAACTAAATTCAATTTTAAAATTCGAATGAGACTAGTAATAAATCTGTTAAAAGATACGTGGTTTGATAAAAAAGGATCTCAGTCATTTTTGATCCTTTCTCGCTAAAAAGTTCATTTTAGTTCCATATTTTTCTAAACTTTACTAATAAATTGTTTTGATTGAAATGGAAAACAATCAATCCCATAATGAATTAGTTAATTAATTGAAAATTAGTTAATGAATTGAAATTGAAATAAACTAACTAAAATCAAGAGTTTTTTTCATTAGACCGATGACCTTAGTTAATCTTATAATTCGTATCAGCATCAAGTACTCTTTTTAGGCTAAATTTTTATCCTTGCTCTATGAATATAAATTTTGATTACGATTACGATAAATTATTATATTTTTATTTTCCTATTCCTATTATAAGTGTTCGTTTTTTTATATGTCACTTGGTCATATCATTTGACCAATTGTAACTTCTTTTTTGAATATTTGAACGGTTTTGAAAAGACTCAGAATAATTAATATTAATAAATACTAATATAAACTTCTTAAATCAGTTAGTGCATATCTTGATTTTTTATTGACTTTTTCGAAAGGTAAGATCCGGTGAATCGGAAACAATTAATTAAGAATAAAAAACTTTTTTTATGGAACAGACATATCAATATGCGTGGATAATACCTTTTCTTCCACTTCCAGTTCCTATGTTAATAGGGTTGGGACTTCTTCTTTTTCCGACGGCAACAAAAAGTCTTCGCCGTATGTGGGCTTTTCAGAGCGTTTTGTTGTTAAGTATAGTCATGATTTTTTCCATGAATCTTTCTATTCAGCAAATAAATAGTAGTTCTGTCTATCAATATGTATGGTCTTGGATTATTAATAATGATTTTTCGTTAGAATTCGGATACTTGATCGATCCACTTACTTCTATTATGTCAATACTAATCACTACTGTTGGAATTTTGGTTCTTATTTATAGTGATAATTATATGTCTCATGATCACGGGTATTTGAGATTTTTTGCTTATATGAGTTTTTTCAGTACTTCTATGTTGGGATTAGTTACTAGTTCAAATTTGATACAAATTTATATTTTTTGGGAATTAGTTGGAATGTGTTCGTATCTATTAATAGGATTTTGGTTCACACGACCTGTTGCAGCAAAGGCTTGTCAAAAAGCCTTTGTAACTAATCGTGTTGGCGATTTTGGTTTATTATTAGGCATTTTAGGGTTTTATTGGGTAACGGGGAGTTTCGAATTTCGTGATTTATTCCAAATATTCAATAACTTGATTTCTAATAATGAGGTCGATTTTTTATTTGTTACCTTGTGCGCTGTTCTTTTATTTGCCGGTGCGATTGCTAAATCTGCACAATTTCCTCTTCATGTATGGTTACCTGATGCGATGGAAGGGCCGACTCCTATTTCGGCCCTTATACATGCTGCTACGATGGTAGCAGCGGGCATTTTTCTTGTAGCCCGACTTATGCCTCTTTTCATAGTCATACCCCACATAATGAATTTTATCTCTTTGATAGGGATAATAACAGTTTTTTTAGGAGCTACTTTAGCTCTTGCTCAAAAAGATATTAAGAGGGGTTTAGCCTATTCCACAATGTCTCAATTGGGTTATATGATGTTAGCTTTAGGTATGGGGTCTTATCGCAGTGCTTTATTTCATTTGATTACTCATGCTTATTCTAAAGCATTATTGTTCTTAGGATCGGGATCCGTTATTCATTCAATGGAAACTCTTGTTGGGTATTGTCCAAAAAAAAGTCAGAATATGGTGCTTATGGGAGGTTTAACAAAACATGTACCAATTACAAAAAATTCTTTTTTATTAGGTACACTTTCTCTTTGCGGTATTCCACCCCTTGCTTGTTTTTGGTCCAAAGATGAAATTCTTAATGATAGTTGGTTGTATTCACCTATTTTTGCAATAATAGCTTGGTCTACGGCGGGATTAACGGCATTTTATATGTGTCGGATTTATTTACTTACTTTTGAAGGACATTTAAACGTTCATTTTCAAAATTACAGTGGAAAAAGGAATACCCCCTTATATTCAATATCGCTATGGGGTAAAGAAGGTTCAAAAAAAAGTAACAAAAACTTTCGTTTGGTAACTTTATTAAAAATGAATAAGAATGGACGTCCTTCTTTTTTTTCAAATAGAGTATATAAAATTGATGAGAATGTAAGAAATATGACCCCACCCTTTCTTTCTATTCCGAATTTTGGCAATACCAAGACTTCTTTGTATCCTTATGAATCGGATAATACGATGTTATTCCCAATACTTATATTAATTATATTTACTTTGTTCGTTGGATTCTTAGGAATTCCTTTAAATCAAGACGTGGATATATTAACAAAATGGTTAACCCCTTCTATAAATCTTTTACATAAAAATTCAAATAATTCAATAGATTGGTATGAATTTTGTAAAGATGCCTTTTTTTCAGTCAGTATAGCCTCTTTCGGAATATTTATAGCATTTTTTTTATATAAACCTGTTTATTCATCTTTTCAAAATTTGGACTTAATTAATTCATTTTTTAAAATGGGGCCTAGGAGAAATTTTTATGACAAAATAAAAAATGCTATATATGATTGGTCATATAATCGGGGGTACATAGATGCCTTTTATGGAACATTCTTGATTGTGGGGACGAGAAAATTCGCCGAATTCACTCATTTTTTTGATAGACGAATAATTGATGCAATTCCAAATGGAGTTGGTCTTATCAGTTTCTTTGTAGCAGAGGTTATTAAATCGGTAGGGGGGGGACGTATTTCTTCTTATCTGTTCTTTTATTTTTCTTATGTATCCATTTTTTTAGTAATTTACTACTTTTTGAATCTTTAAGTCTTTCTTTAAGTC